GAAGAACTCCTAAAGGACCGGCGTATTCGGGTCCAATACGTTGTTGCAGCCCTGCGGATATTTCTCTTTCTAACCATACAATTACTAGTACGCCTATTGTGATTCCCAATACAAGAGTCAAAATAGGAACAAGCACCCATATAATTCCATAGATCTCTTTTAAAGATTCCACTCTGTAAAAAGAATTGATATCTTGTATTTCCGTTGTATCAATTATCATTTCAACGATCAACTTCTCCCATAATGATATCTATGCTACCTAGTATTGTCATAATATCAGCCAATTTCATTCTTTTAACTAACTGAGGAAGAATTTGCAAATTGATAAAACCCGGCGGGCGAATTTTACATCTCCAAGGAAAACCACTCTGATCCCCTAGTAGAAAAATTCCCAATTCGCCCTTTGGGGCTTCGACTCTCACATAAAGTTCTTGTTTCGGCAATTCAAAAATAGGAGAAGGTTTTTTACTAATGAATCGATATTCAAAATCATGCCATTCTGGATACCTATCTCTATCAAAGTATCGGATTTCTAAATTCTCATAGGGCCCCCCTGGAATTCCTTCCAGAGCCTGTTGAATAATTTTTATGGATTCTGTCATTTCACCAATTCGGACTAAATAACGAGCTAATGAATCCCCTTCTTTTTGCCATTGGACTTCCCAATCCAATTCGTCGTAACACTCATAATGATCAACTTTACGAAGATCCCATTGTATTCCGGAAGCTCGCAGCATTGGTCCTGATAAACCCCAATTTATTACTTCGTCTTTACCAATAATTCCTACGCCCTCAACGCGTTCTAAAAAAATAGGATTTCGTGTAATAAGTTTTTGATATTCAGTAACTCCCGTAAAAAAATAATCGCAGAAATCCAAACATTTATCTATCCAGCCATAAGGTAGATCAGCCGCTACTCCTCCGATACGAAAATAATTATGCATCATTCTCATACCAGTGGCAGCTTCGAATAGATCATATATGAATTCTCTTTCTCTGAAAATATAGAAGAAAGGAGTTTGTGCACCAATATCTGCCATAAAGGGGCCGAGCCATAACAGATGAGAAGCTATACGACTCAATTCCAACATAATTACTCTGATATAACTGGCTCTTTTAGGTACTTGAATATTTCCTAACTGTTCTGGCCCATTTACAGTTATTGCTTCTGTGAACATAGTAGCTAAATAATCCCAACGAGTTACATAAGGCAGATATTGTATAATTGTTCGGTTTTCCGCAATTTTTTCCATTCCTCTGTGTAAATAACCCAATATAGGTTCACAGTCAATAACATCTTCACTGTCCAGAGTAACGATGAGTCGAAGAACCCCATGCATTGACGGGTGGTGGGGGCCCATATTGACTATCATGAGATCTTTTCTTGTAGCTGGTATATTCATAAATTTTTCCTCGATTTATTCTTCCATGAATTGCGTAAAACGAAAAAAAAAGTTCATCAAAATTCAAGATCTAATAAATCAAATAATTCAAAATGACTTTTCAAATTAACGAATTTTTGATTCCCGAATACCCAACCTATTAATTAAGTTTTTATAACGTACTCTATTTTTCTTTGACAAATAAGACAGCAGCCGTTGCCGTTTTCCCAGAATTTTACGTAGACCTCTTTGAGATAAATAGTCTTTTCTGTGCAATTCCAAATGTGAAGTAAGTCTTCTTATTTTATTGGTGAAACTCAATACTTGGAATTCAACGGATCCCCTGTTTTCTTCTTTTTCTTCTTGCGAAATAATTGAGATGAATGAATTTTTGACCATAAAAAGGAATCGCCCCTCTCTCTTTTTTTTGAGATATTTTTATCGATATATATATTTCTTGATCAGTAATAATAATAATAATGCCACTCATTTGAATTTGATATACACAATAATCTTAATTTCGTTAAGAATTCTTAATTTTGTCAAATAAAATTACTTAATTTAGTACTCTAATTTAGTACTCAATAATCAATCCAATTTTTAAAATTGGATTCGGATAGGATATCCTATACAAAAGTATAGTCTATTTCTGTACTCACAAAAAAATAAACAATAATTTAAACCGAAAAAAAAATAAGAAGATTTTGTTGATTCATTTTAGATCGAATTAATATTAATATAATACAACGCCTCATTACATTAAATTAGTATCATGTATCATAATGAAATGTAAGATAATGGGTATGTTTATTTCTTTGTCTTCATATACTCGATATGGTACGGAAATATAGTAAAAATGTACCATTAATTACTTTTCAATCGCGGATACATATGAATCCTTGTCATACTGAAACGACTGCCATTATTGGTATCAAACCAATAGCGATTCATACAAGCTAAATCTTCTAATCGATAATTGGGCCAAAGAAAGAACTTTAATTTAATTAGTTTCTTTTTATCTCTATCAAGATTTTTTCTTTTATTCAACAAAACTTGATCGAAATTTGTTACCTTATTTCCATTGCATCCATTGCAAAATACTGTATTTCTATGGATATTGTTTCTATTCCTAGAATTGACAAAAATTAGAATTCTCAATTCTCTACGATGCCTCGGGGATAAAATATTTTCAAGAACAAGCAAATCATAATGATTTTTGTCTCTGTTTCCAGTCATTTTTTGATGTATTGCAATGGATTCATAAAAAGTATTCTTATTTTTATCAACATAGCCATAGCTTTTTTCTAGGTATCTTTGATTAATTCGGTGCTTACTCTTATGAACCAATGAAATACCTATGGTTTTATATATAATAAATTTTCCATCATTTTTTACAGACAGACGAACTGGTTCGATAACCAATATTCCCCTTTTCATCAATTCTGTAAGATGTAAATCCTTCTGGAACATCATAATATCCAGATTCATTTCTTCCCTTTGAATAGCGGATATAGCAATTTCTCTTGGATTTTTTATTCTAAGCAGGAGACAATATACTTTGATGTTATTGAGGATTCTTTGATTTAAAGAATCATCCCATCTCAATTGAAAATGCAAATACCTTTTTAGGAACAACTCAAGCTCTGCTTCTAGGTTATTCTTGTATTTCTTTTTGTTTCTACGTTTTTTCATGTCTGATCCCTTATAATCTTCTCCAACATCTTTTTCTTGGTTTTTTTCTTGGTTTTTTTTTTGGTTTGAGAGAGCTGATTCGAGATCTGCTTGGTCCGCTAATTTTTTTTCTCCTTGATTTCGATTTTCTAATTCAAAAGTTTTTTTTTCATTTGATAATATAAAAATATCTCTTTTTTTCTTTCCAGTGATACTTTTATGTTTATTAACATTTTTATTTACATTAAAATTGAAAATAAGTAATTTGATTGGTATGACCCACGATTTAATCTTATATGTATTATAAAGTATCACAAATTCTGGGAAAAACCAAAGTTCTAGATTCGATATGGGACGACTTAGTATTTCTTCATTCATTCCCATCCAATCCACAAGAGGTTTTTTTTGATTGAATGGGTTAATTTTTTGATCTTGATGAATCGTGAAATAAAAAAGACCTTTCTTATCAATTTTATCGATTATTTGATAATTATTAATCTTAGTCTTAGTATTTTTATTTCTGTTGGTGACAGTATCCATATCGACCCGGGCCTTAATATCGGTCTTCTTTCTAAGACAAAAATTGAGAATTTTCCAATCAAAATATTTTCGATCCATATTTTTTTCTATATCTATACTATCATCTTCTACTAGATAATTATTGATAAGGATACCTTCCATCATATGAAATGGTTTGCGTTTAGGCGTATTGTAAGTATAAGAAATCTCTTGGTTATTATTTACTTGTAATGGCACTCCATAGATATATGAGTCTTTCTTATCCTCATAATTAATCGATTTATACGAAAAAAGATCATATCTATATTGTTTTTTAAAATTTTCTTTTTTATTTAGTAAGAAATCTATTTCAAAATTATTTTGTTTTTCGTAATCAATTAATCGGTTTTTTTCATATGAATCACATTTGTTTAAATCTTTATTTTTAGTCATACGGCATTGATATTGATTGACTCTATTTCGCCATTTTTGCGGTACTAATCTCGACCATCTAATCTGAGATAAATCATATTGATAATGATCCTTTAGCCAGTTTTTCCATTCATTAATTACAGAATTTCGAAGGTTCTTATGTTGTCTTAATTCGGAATCAAACATTTCTTGCGTTCCAACAAAATACTCTTTTATTTCATTCTTAATAAAAAAAGACGTTCTGTAATATTTAAAGACATATCTTAACTTATATAAGTTACTGACTTGGGTTTGTGATAATTTGTAGAATACATATGCTTGTGACAAGTAAGATAAGTCCAAAAAAATATGTGAATTCTTATTAATACAAAGTGACCTTTTTATAGTTGAAATAAAGTTAATTATACTTTGATTTGTTTTATCAATTATTTCTCGATTTGCTTCATTATTGTAAATGTATTTATTAATAATTTTTTTTGTTAATTCAATAAAAAGCTGTGCATTGATTCTAGGGATATTAATGATACACAGAAAGATATCTATGTATATCTTTTCAATAAAAAATTTTAAAAAATAATGGGATTTACGAAGTAATCGAATATTTTTTCTTTTTAATATCCGCCAAATATTTTTTGGTGATTCTAATCTTTTATCTTCATAACTTATTTTGTTAGGGTTAATATTTATCTCTCGAGTTATAAACCCTCTTTTCTTGTCTTTTTTCATTTTTTCTATTTGATTTATGATTGTATTTGTTCTATTAGTTATATTTTTAATTTTTTTTTCTGTCAATGAGTAAGTTGCCCAATCCATAGATCGAATTTCAATAGACGATTCGGGAATAATTTTATTATGTATTATCGAATTTGTTTCTTTTTTAGTTTCACTCAATTCATATATTTCTATTTTTTTCAATCCAAATAATAGAAATAATAGAATTTGGTTTCTTTTTAAAAGTTCTTTTATTATTTTTTTTAGAAATAGAATGCTTTTGATGACCCGTTTTTTTGTTTCTTT